GGTTCTTTATAGGACAAGAGAGAAAATACGGAAAAGGTTAGAAAAGTTACAAAACGTTGATATTGACGGGGAAGAAATAGGGGAGAGAGTCAAAGTCCAAATAGTACCGACGGGGATGGCCGCTCTAATAAAAAATCGAAGCCGAAGTTTTCTGTTTCAATGGCAAGGGGATTTTAAGGAAGAGAGGGTAGATGACGATCTCCGCATCTATTCTTTCTTAGCTAAACGGGTGGAAGATCCATCCAATTTGTATATCATGGACTCGAAAAACGGATCTGAATGGGACTGAAATGCACGTCACAGGTATCCTTTTTCAGGATACCTAAAAGGTGGAATAGCGATTTTCGAACCATTTCCTATAAGAGAATGGTTTCCATATGATTACTTTGAGAAATTGATTCTATATCAAACTATAGCTATAGCATTAAAGAAGAAAAGAAACTCATAGAAGTCGAAGATGCGGAATGGTAGTGAATAGAGAGAAAGATTCTTCTGATTTTCTTGTTCCTGAAAATATTCTATCTATCTCCTAGACGCCGTAGAGAATTTAGAATTTTCATGTCTTTCAATTCTCGTACTCGTAATTGGAAAGTTACGGAAGGAGATCCATCATTTTGCAATAAAAACCACATAAAAAACTCTGGACAATTTCTAAATCGGGCCAAGCGTCTTAATACATATGCAAAAAAATTCATTATTGGCCCACCCTTGATTAGAAGATTTAGCTTGTATGAATCGCTATTGGTTTGATACGAATAATGGCAGTCATTTCAGTATGTTAAGGATACAGATGTATCCACAATTCATTTAGAGTTACTTAATAGCCTATTTCTTATACCATATCTCTATCCCGTGAAATTCTCGAGCCGAAAGATGGATGCATATGCTGTGTTTTATTTTTCTAAATGATATCAATTAAATGGTGTATCAATACAATAAATTGGATATAGCAATAAAGAAATCCGCAAAATTCTTTTATTTTAGATAGAAAAGACAATTTTCTATCTAAAATAAAAGAATGTACCCTTCTATCCAAATCCAATTTGGAGCGATAAAATCAATCCAAATTCCAGTAGTACATGAATAATTGCAAATTTTTGTGTGTACGAGATTAGAATAACTTCAAAATAACTGACATAATTTTTTATTTTTTCTGATCAGAAAAATACATGAAAAAGAAAGGAGGTAGAAAAATTTTAGGATTTATGGTTAAAGAAGAAAAAGAAGAAAACAGGGGTTCTGTTGAATTTCAAGTATTCCGTTTCACCAATAAGATACGGAGACTTGCTTCACATTTGGAATTACACAAAAAAGATTTTTTATCAGAAAGAGGTCTACGAAGACTTTTGGGAAAACGTCAACGTTTGCTGGCTTATTTGGCAAAGAAAAATAGAGTACGTTATAAGAAATTAATCAGTCAGTTGGATATTCGGGAGCAGTCAGTAACTTAATCATTCGCATTTTTTTCTTATTTTATTAGTAGTCTTATAGTAGTCTTAGATTTTTCATTTTGATGAGCCTCATTTTGAGGAATTCATGGAATAATCCATTTTCATGGAATAATGAATTAAGGAAGAAAGGATATGAGTCTACCGCTTACAAGAAAGGATCTCATGATAGTCAATATGGGCCCTCACCACCCATCAATGCATGGTGTTCTTCGACTGATCGTTACTCTCGATGGTGAAGATGTTATTGATTGTGAACCCATATTGGGCTATTTACACAGAGGAATGGAAAAAATCGCGGAAAACCGAACTATGGGAGAAGAGAAAGAAGAGAAGAAGGATAGGAAGAAAGAAGAAGGAAAATAGAATGAGATACAGAAAGTGGAATAGAGGAATAGGAAAGAGACGGGAGAAATCCTTAGGAAATAAAAAGAAATAAGAATAAGGATACATACCATAAAAAAAAGAATAGATAAGACGATATTCGCCCTCCTCCTACATATTTAATTTCTTCTCCTATACAAAACCCAGCAATACCCACTCCATTGATAATTCCATCAATGACACCCTTATCAAAAAACTGCGCTAGTTCGGTTAATCCTCTTATACCCAAAGTAAAGACCCTAGTATAAAAAATATCCAGATAACCACGATTATATGACCAACTGTATATCCTTTTTTTTACTTGATCTGAAAAAATTTTTTGGGGATTCTTTTTTACAAGGGAATTTAGTAAATCCAAATTCTGCCAAAATGAATAAGCAGATCCATAGAAAATATATGCTATGAATAGACCCAAAATAGCTATACTTATGGAATAAATCGCATTGGTTAAAAATTCATACGAATTTATGGAAGAATTCAAACTTTCCTGGAAAAAGTTTATTGCTGGAGTTAACCATTTTGATAATAGGGTTAACTCCATTATTCCATTATCAAAATGGATTCCTATGAATCCAATGAATAAAGTAAAAAAGAGTAATATGAGAAGAGGGAATAGCATTGTATTTCCCGTTTCATGAGGATAGACAGAACTGTTTTTAACGCCAAAGGAAGTATTAAAGGATCCTATCCTATTTATTGCATTATCATCCTTTCTGGATCCATTTTTCGAAAAAAAATAAACTTCACTATTCGTTGTTGATAAAACGAAACCTCTATGGACTCCTTTGGATATTCTTTTTCCCCATAAAGATATTGAATAGAACGAACTCTCTTTAGTGCTACTGTAATTTTGACAATGAACACGCAAATACCCGTCAAAGGTAAGTAAATATACCCGAAACATATAAAACGCAGTTAATCCTGCAGTGAAAGAGGCTATTATTCCAAATGTCGGTGAATACAACCAACTATTACTAAGAATTTCATCTTTGGACCAAAAGCAAGCAAGAGGTGGAATACCACAAAGAGAAAGTGTACCGCATAAAAAAGTAGTTCTTGTAATTGGAACATATTTTCTCAAACCACCCATAAGAGCCATATTCTGACTTTTATCTGGTGAATATCCAACAAGAGGTTCCATTGAATGAATAATAGATCCGGATCCTAAGAATAATAAAGCTTTCGAATAAGCATGAGTGATCAAATGGAATAAAGCAGCTTGATAAGAACCTATACCTAGAGCTAACATCATATAACCCAATTGAGACATTGTAGAATAGGCTAAGCTTCTTTTAATATCTCTCTGAGCAAGAGCTAAAGTAGCCCCTAAAAAGAGTGTTATTGTACCTACTAAAGAAATAAAATTCATTAGCAAAGGTAGGGATATGAAAAGAGGAAGAAGTCGAGCTATAAGAAAAATCCAATGAGCCATGGTTGCTGCGTGTATAAGGGCTGAAATGGGAGTGGGGCCCTCCATAGCATCGGGTAACCATACGTGAAGAGGGAACTGTGCAGATTTTGCAACTGCACCAAGGAATAAAAAAAAAGCATACAAAGTAGTAAGTAAGGAATTAATTTCATTATTCTGAATCCAGTTATTAGCTATTTGGAACAAATCCCGAAACTCTAAACTACCTGTTATCCAAAAAAAACCTAAAATTCCTAATAACAAACCAAAATCCCCTACACGATTAGTTACAAAAGCTTTTTGACAAGCACTCGCTGCAATTGGCCGTGTGAACCAAAAGCCTATTAATAAATAAGAACACATTCCTACAAGTTCCCAAAAAAAATAAATTTGTATCAAATTGGAACTAGTAACCAATCCCAACATGGAAGTATTGAAAAAACTTATATAAACAAAAAATCTCAAATATCCTTCATCATGAGACATATAATCGTCACTATAGATAAGAACCAAAATTCCTACAGTAGTAATTAGTATTAACATAATAGAAGTAAGCGGGTCGATCAAGTATCCAAACTCTAGGGAAAAATCATTATTGATAGTCCAAGACCATAGATATTGATAGATAAAACTGCCATTTATTTGTTGAATAGACAGGTGAACTGAGAATACCATAGCTAGACTTAAGAGTAAAACACTAGGAAAAGCCCATATACGACGAAGACTTTTTGTTGCTGTCGGAATAAGAAGAAGTCCAAACCCTATTGACATAATAACCGGAAGTGGAAGAAAGGGTATTACCCATGCATATTGATATGTATGTTCCATAAGAAAATAAATTGCAATTTTTTCTTGAAATTTTTACTTCAATTTAGAAAATAAAATTGTTTAAAATTCACCTAGAAAAGTCTTATCTCTTTCTAAATGAATAAAAAGTAAAATGATTCCATTTTTTTCCTTTTTTTATTTACTTCTTTCTATTAACATGAAATAATTCTCTTGTTTAAGAGACTAGGTCTTTATTTCTTTTTGAAATGGAACTCCGATTATGAAATACCATTTTGAACTTAATTAACAATTTGGATTTGATCCTCTTTTTATCCCCCACATCCTATATGTGAGATAGGCCTTCCTATCTATGGGGCTTTATTGATATCTAAATTGATTTAAATATAAAATCTTTTTATATATTATATTATTAAATTAGAATATAGAAAAATAAAAATATGCAAAAAAACTATGATCTTACCCGCCTTAAACGAAATGCAATAAAAAAGAATAAAGAATTAAGAATTTCAGTATCTAAGTAGAAATACTAAGAAAAAGCAGAAAGCAGAATTGATTTGCGACAATAGATGTCTTTCACATCCAACTAAAAAAAAACCATAAGTAATCCCCGAATGGCAGTTCCAAAAAAGCGTACTTCGATGTCAAAAAAGCGTATTCGTAAAAATCTTTGGAAGAAAAAGACTTATTTTTCCATAGTGCAATCCTATTTTCTAGCAAAATCAAGATCATTTTCCAGCAGCAGCGAACATCCAAAACCAGAGGGTTTTTCTGGACGACAAACAAATAAAAAATCTAAATAATCCGGCTCTGGAATAACAATAATCTGAATTGACCTATCGATATGCCCATAATTTAAGATTAATAATTCAGATTAATTAATGAATGTATTTTTCTGCGTCGAATTACTAGGCACAATATTAGTTAGAAGTAACCCCTATATAGAACAAAACCACTTTAGGTATAGTGAGTCCTAAGTATTCTTTTCCTTCCTATCAATGAACTTTTCATAATAGAATCAAAATCAAATAAAAGGATTCTATTATGAAAAGTAGAGTACTCTTGCGAAAGGACTTACAACATCCACCTATCTTATCCAAAATAAAAAAAAAGAGTTCTATTTTCCAGTTGAGAATAAACTGTTCCAACTCTTTCAAACTGAGTTTCTATTGCGTAAGAATTTGTTCTTAAAAAAGAAATTCGTGACGAGACTACCTAACTATTTTAATGAAGATTCTAATGTTCTTAAATTCTATGGACTCTTACAATCTCGACGATTTGCCAGAAAATAGCTATTATTCTTTTAAGTTATCAAGTTAGCCGCCATGGTGAAATCGGTAGACACGCTGCTCTTAGGAAGCAGTGCTCAAGCATCTCGGTTCGAGTCCGAGTGGCGGCATTCTCGAAAAAAAATACAATAGATTAGAAAATGGATTCAATTCTGGATTTCCAATTCTGTAATGGGACCTCTCCTTATGCTATTTGCAACTTTAGAACATATATTAACTCATATTTCTTTCTCAACTATTTCCATTGTGATTACGATTCATTTGATAACCTTATTAATTCGTGAACTTTTGGAATTACGTGATTCGTCAGAAAAGGGGATGATAGCTACTTTTTTCTCTATAACGGGATTCCTAGTTTCTCGTTGGGCTTCCTCGGGACATTTTCCATTAAGTAATTTATACGAGTCATTAATCTTCCTTTCATGGGCTCTCTATATTATTCATATGATTCCTAAGATACAAAGTGCTAAAAATGATTTAAGCATAATAACAGCACCAAGTACGATTTTAACTCAAGGCTTTGCCACGTCAGGTCTTTTAACGGAAATGCATCAATCCACAATACTAGTACCTGCTTTACAATCTCAGTGGTTAATGATGCATGTAAGTATGATGTTATTAAGCTATGCAACTCTTTTGTGTGGGTCCTTATTTTCAGCCGCTCTTCTAATCATTAGATTTCGAAAACATTTCGATATCTTTTGTGAGATTGAATATTTTAATGTAGAAAGAAGTGCTTTAAAAAACACCTCTTTTCCTTCATTTCCAAATTATTACAAATACCAATTAACTGAGCGTTTGGATTATTGGAGTTATCGTGCCATTAGTCTAGGGTTTACCCTTTTAACCATAGGTATTCTTTGTGGAGCAGTATGGGCTAATGAGGCATGGGGATCCTATTGGAACTGGGATCCCAAGGAAACTTGGGCATTTATTACTTGGACCATATTCGCGATTTATTTACATAGTAGAACAAATCCAAATTGGAAGGGTACGAATTCGGCACTTGTAGCTTCTATAGGATTTCTTATAATTTGGATCTGCTATTTTGGTATCAATCTTTTAGGAATAGGTTTACATAGTTATGGTTCATTTACATTACCATCTAAATGATTACACAAGACAAAAAGACCTTATGAAATGAAAGTTTTTCCCCTTTTGTTTAATTTGAGAACCCTTTGAGAAGTCGTTCAAGGGGTTCTCCAAAATTCGAGATGGATCCAATTATACTTTTTTACTTTCTTTCTGAATCCTTTGGTTTTTCCACTATGAAATAGAGAGCAGACCAGTAAAAAAAAAAAGAGAACCCTATTTAAGATAAAAATTAGATAAGATAGCCTCTACCCTCTCAACGGATAGTGAGAGAACAAAATCTGGATAAATACCAATTCCTATGACTGGTAAAAAGATACAGATTAAAAGAAAGAGTTCTCGTGGTCCAGAATCCACAAAATTCAAGTTTGGAACATTAAAGAGCTTGTATCCATAGAACATCTGACGTAACATAGATAATAAATAAATAGGAGTTAAGATCATTCCAATTGCCATTACAAAAGTAATTACCATTTTTGGTATTAAAAGAAATTTAGGACTAGTAATTAGTCCAAAAAATACTAGTAATTCTGCAACAAAACCACTCATTCCTGGCAAGGCAAGAGAAGCCATGGAAAAGATACTAAACATGGTAAAAATTTTTGGCATTGGGATGGAGATCCCCCCCAGTTCTTCGAGATAAACAAGGCGCATTCTATCACAAGTCGTTCCCGCCAAGAAAAAAAGTGTAGCACCAATAAATCCATGGGATAGTATTTGTAAAATAGCTCCATTGAGCCCAATGTTGGTTATAGAACCAATTCCTATAATTATGAAACCCATGTGAGATACGGAGGAGTAGGCTATTCTTTTTTTTAAATTTCGTTGACCCAGAGACGTTGAAGCTGCATAGATTATTTGCATCGCTCCTATTATTACCAACCAAGGGGCAAATCTATAATGAGCATGAGGTAACAATTCCATGTTGATTCGAATCAATCCGTATGCTCCCATCTTTAATAGGATTCCCGCTAAAAGCATACATGTACTGTAATGCGCTTCTCCATGGGTATCTGGTAACCATGTATGTAGGGGTATAATTGGCAATTTAACAGCATAAGCAATTAGGAAGCCTAAATATAATAGTATTTCCAATGTATCCGGGTATGATTGGTTAATTAATTTTTCAAAATCTAATCTTGGTTCGTTAGAACCATATAAGCCCATACCTAGAACTCCGATTAAGAAAAAAATGGAACCACCTGCAGTGTACAAAATAAATTTTGTAGCTGAATACAGGCGCCTCTTCCCCCCCCACATGGATAAAAGTAAGTAAACAGGAATTAATTCAAATTCCCACATGATAAAAAAAAGTAAAAGGTCTCGAGAGGAAAATAATCCTATTTGGCCACTATACATTGCTAGCATCAGGAAATAGAATAATCGCGAATTCCGGGTAACCGGCCAAGCCGCTAAAGTAGCTAAAGTAGTGATAAATCCTGTCAATAAAATGGATCCTAATGAAAGCCCATCGATTCCTAATCTCCAGTGGAAATCAAAGACATCTATCCATTTGAAATCCTCCTTTAATTGGACTAAGGAATCCTCCCATTGGAAATGATAACAGAATGCATAAGTCATTAGAAGGAATTCTAATAAACAAATAGATATAGTATACCACTTCACTATTTTGTTTCCCCTATGAGGTAAAAATAAAATTAATGAACCTGCAAATATTGGAAAAACCACAAGTATTGTTAACCAAGGAAAATAACTCATGATAAAGTGCTAAAGACAAGATACGTTTTGACCAGAAAAACCCGTACTCGATTCGATTATTTCGGGCACGGGTTTTTTCGGTAAAGAGGAATCAAACGATTCAAGTGGAGTTTTTTGTAACGTATCAATAAGATAGAGCCATACTGCGGGTTGTTTCAGGCCCTAAATAGACTCGGACACTTAAAAAATCTGTTGGGCAGGCGGATTCACATCTCTTACAACCCACACAATCTTCGGTTCTCGGAGCGGAAGCAATTTGCTTGGCTTTACATCCATCCCAGGGTATCATTTCCAATACATCTGTTGGACAAGCTCGTACACATTGAGTACATCCTATACATGTATCATAAATTTTTACTGAATGTGACATTGGATCTATAAATTTTCCTTTTGAACATCAAAAATTTTCGATCTGGTAAAAAAAATATGTATTGTAGACACCAGACGATGCAATGGTTTATCCAAACTTCAACAAACAATGCAATATACTTTTGAATCTCATTTGTGAGAAAATAGGAAAAGAGCCAAGAGACTTTCATTTGGAGTTTCAACAATCATGATTATATGAATTGTACATACAAAATCGTGCTTTCAACATAAATTATTGCAATATTCCAATTCAATATCCATTAATAAAATAGATATTTCTCAAAAAATAAAAGAAATATAGTATTCAATTCTATTCATTTAAATATTATATATATTATTATATGTGTGTCTTTGTTTAGATGATTCTATATCATGCTTATGGCTAATTATTTAAAAAATTCGATTGATTGATACGAGTGGATTTTTCTGTTACGATGGATTGAAGAAAGAATGGATAATTCAATAGCTGCTTCAGCAGCCGCAGGGCTATACAAGATTGCAAAAATGTCGCCTTTTAATTGGCGACTATCAAATAGATCAGAAAATGTTACAAGATTTAGATTAATTGAATTCAGTATAAGTTCAAGACATATCAGAGCTCTAACCATGTTTCGGCTTGTAATCAATCCATAGATACCAATCGAAAATAAATAGACACTCAAAAAAAGTACATGCTCAAACATCATTAACTAACTCCTTAGCAATCTCGATTCATTTCAATATGACGATAGAAATTGAACCGATTCAATTGATTAGAATAGAACAATTACACAACAAAAGAGAAAAGAGGATATTTGTTGGCAGTGGATGGGTTTTACTAAATCAAAATTTAGATTTTGAGCTATTTATCCAAAATTGGGAATTCTAAGAATTTTGACTCATTCTAAGTATTTCTTATTGCCGAGCCATAGTAATTGCACCTATCAAAGAAACTAAAAGAATTAGAGAAATGAGTTCAAACGGAAGATAAAAATCGGTTGCTAAATGAATCCCAATTTGTTGAAGATTATTGTTGAGACCCTGTTCCACAATTTGGTTTGATCTTGTAGTCCAAAGAATTCCATACCATGACGTATCCGGGATAGTAGCCATTAGTGAAAAAGGAATAGTTGTACAAACGAGTGAAGTGAACCCATCTCCAATAGTCCAATAATTCTGATCTTTAAACCATTCTGAACTGTTCACAAACATTACGGCCAATAGGATCAGGACATTTATAGCTCCCACATAAATTAGGAATTGTGCGACAGCTACCAAATAGGAATTCCATAAAAGATAGAATAAGGATATACAAACAAGAACCAATCCCAGCGAAAAAGCAGAATAAATGGGGTTGGTAAGTAATACTACCCCTAAACCCCCTAATAGAAGAACAAATCCCAAAAATAGCAAAAGAATCTCATGTATGGGTCCAGGTAAATCCATTATGGATGAAAATAAATTGATAGTATGAAATATTTCATGAATTGACTAAAACTAAAAGATTAAAGGAAGAAAAAGGGATTAGGATATTTTTTTGTATATAATCAAGTTGTATAGTTAGAAATCAGATCACGAAAATCGACTCCTCAGTTCAAATGAGGAAGTGATTCGCAACAAGCAGCAGGTATTCGCGTTTCTTTCTAGTTAGTAAATCACTATTGGATTTTTTCTAGCAAAATATAAAAATCTTAGTAATCAGTAATCGTTCTTGAATTCCCAGATTTTTCTTTGTCTATTTGACTTTGAGTCGAATTCCTAATTGTTTGAATTGTGGAATCTCCAATTATGGAGATTGGTAACCGACCCAAAGAAATTTGATTATAATTCAATTCATGACGATCATAAGTAGAAAGCTCATATTCTTCAGTCATCGATAAACAGTTTGTTGGACAGTACTCAACACAGTTACCGCAAAATATACAAACTCCGAAATCAATGCTATAATTTAGCAATTGTTTCTTTTTTATATCTTTTTCAAATCTCCAATCTACAAGGGGTAAATCTATTGGGCATACGCGAACACATACTTCACAAGCAATACATTTATCAAATTCAAAGTGGATTCGCCCTCGGAAACGCTCTGATGCAATTGATTTTTCATAAGGATAGTGAATAGTTATAGGTAAACGATTTGTGTGGGATAGGGTAATTATGAAACTTTGACCAATGTATCTTGCAGCGCGTATTGTTTGTTGACCATAACTGATGAATCCAGTTAACATGGGGAACATATTCTAAATATCTATGAAAAAGGGGGATGTTTCTTTCTCTTGTTTGAGAGAACTTTTGTTTTGAATTGTCACTATTCTTACTGTTATTGTATTGTCTTATTTAGAGTGAAACAAGTTGGGAAGAAGTTGTTAATAAGAGATTACCCAGGGAAATAGGTAAAAGAAATTTCCATCCAAGATTTAATAATTGATCCATTCTCATCCTGGGTAAAGTCCATCTTATTGTGATAGAAACGAAGAGAAATAAATAAGCTTTAGTGAATGTAATAAGGATACCCATTGTCATTTCAAAAATTCGAACTATTTTATTCATTTGGAAAAACCCCAAAATGGGGATGTAGGGGATAGATAAATTCCACCCGCCTAAGTAAAGAACTGTGACAAATAAAGAGGAAACTAATAAATTTAGGTAAGAAACAAGAAAAAATAAACCATATTTGATACCGGAATATTCGGTTTGATAACCTGCTACCAATTCTTCCTCTGCTTCTGGTAAATCAAAGGGTAATCTTTCACATTCGGCCAAAGAAGAAATTAGAAAAACTAAAAAGCCTATAGGCTGACGCCAAATATTCCACCCCCAAAAACCATATTTTGACTGCGCTTCCACTATATCAACTGTACTTAAACTGTTAGATAATCATAGTCGATGATAACATCACAGTTCCCACCGCTATTGCAAAACCGTACATGAAACCTGAGCTTCATACGGCTCCTCTATGATCAGAAAAAAGGAAAGGACTCTTTCGGTATTATCCACCTAGGCATAGATATGGTGTAGATACAATTAGGTAAGATAAAAATCGATTGGAAAGTCCTAAATTAGACCAAAGGAATTCCATCTGCTAGAATAATAAAAAAGTGCTTCCGAATTGATCTCATCCTTTATAGTATAATGATATTTTTTCTTTGTTCAGTAATAACTTCATCTTACAATAACACACTCGTTATATCCATCCATAAATAGAAAGAATTAGGCATTAGTTCATGAGTAATTCTGTATCTTTTGTCCTCTTCTTCTTTCCCCGAGGAGGGGGTACTTCAAAAGAAAAAAGGAATAAAGGGTTAATTCGTTCTTGATAGTCATTTCCTTAACAAGTGAATGGGGGCATACTCTAGATCGGAATTCTAAGAAAGTACTACTTGATTATTTCCACCAATTTCAAGTCCTTATTACGATTCCTTTTATGAGGAAAAATCTCTAATACAGATTACCCTCATTACAAATCCTTTATGTACTTTAGTGTTCCTACCCGCTCACTCATTTTTGATGGCTTCCCCTTCCTTATGGTTCTAAGTTATAGTAATATGTAGAAATATTCTAGTAATTGAACTCCATACCAGGAATCCTTTATACTTGCCCGCTTCAAGATATGATGATTAATCAAAAAATCTCCACCTTGGGGTAAAGAGTTCAAAAAATCTCCACCTTGGGGTAAAGAGTTTTATACTGCTTATGTTTACTTCAACTTTATTCTTGTACATAGGAAATGAGATTTTTTCTTTTTACTACAAATTAATAAGCTGTTTTGTTTTACTCATATAACTATCGAGTTTAACTTATGTTTAACTTATCAACCCGAATACGGAATAAGAAAATCAAATCAATTGAATATTTATTTTGGAGGAAAGAGATCATATTTTAACGAATCACACGTAGAGATATCGCTAGCACACAAAAAGTTAATGGTATTTCATAACTAATAGATTGAGCCGCGGCTCGTAGACCACCTGAAAAAGAATATTTATTATTTGAGCTATATCCTGCCATAAGAAGACCTATAGGAGCAATACTTGAAATAGCAATCCATAAAAAAACACCAATACTAAGATCGGCTAAAACAAGATGATATCCCCACGGAATAACTAAAAAACTTAGTAGAATGGAGATAACTGCTATAGAGGGTCCGATGCTAAATAAAGGAATATCTCCCCGGGATGGTAGAAGATCTTCTTTAAAAAGTAGCTTAGCCCCATCTGCTATAGCTTGAAGAAGTCCCAAAGGCCCAGCATATTCAGGGCCAATACGTTGTTGTATCGATGCAGATATTTCTCTTTCTAACCACACAATTACGAGTACTTCTATTGTGATTCCCACTAAGAGGGTCAAAATGGGTAGAATCCATATCAGTCCATAGACTTCTTTTAAAAATTCCGATTTCGAAAAAGAATGGATAGTTTCTACCTCTACTCTTACTCTATCTATTATCATTTCAACGATCAACTTCCCCCATAATGATATCTATACTACCTAATATCGTCATAATATCAGCCAATTTCATTTTTTTAACTAGCTGGGGAAGAATTTGCAAATTAATAAATCCCGGTGGACGAATTTTCCATCTCCAGGGAAAAAGGCTATTATCTCCTACTAAATAAATTCCTAATTCCCCTTTTGGGGCTTCCACTCTTACATAAAGTTCTTGTTTTGACAATTCAAAATTGGGCGAAGGTTTTTTACCAAGAAATCGATATTCAAAATCATTCCATTCAGAATTCTTTGCTCTATTAAAGCGTCGGACTTCTAAATTCTCATAAGGTCCTCCAGGAATTTTCTCTACAGCCTGTTGAATAATTTTTATGGATTCCCTCATTTCACCGATTCGTACTAAATAACGAGCTAACGAATCTCCTTCTTTTTGCCATTGGACTTCCCAATCAAATTGATTATAAGATTCATAAAGATCCACTTTACGAAGATCCCATTTTATTCCAGAAGCTCGTAACATGGGTCCCGATAAACCCCAATTTGTTGCTTCTTCTCCGCTAATAAAACCGATTCCTTCAACTCGTTCCAAAAAAACAGGATTATGTGTAATAAGTTTTTGATATTCAACAATGCCTCGTAAAAAATAATCACAGAAATCTAAACATTTATCTATCCATCCATAGGGTAGATCGGCAGCTACTCCTCCGATGCGAAAATAATTATGCATCATTCGCATACCTGTAGCAGCTTCAAATAGATCATATATCAATTCTCTTTCTCTGAAAATATAGAAAAAAGGAGTTTGTGCACCGAGATCCGCCATAAAGGGTCCAAGCCATAACAAGTGCGAAGCTATGCGGCTCAATTCGAGCATAATTACCCTAATATAACTGGCTCTTTGGGGTACTTGAATATTTTCTAAGAATTCTGGCGCATTTACGGTTATTGCTTCTGTAAACATAGTAGCTAAATAATCCCACCGTGTTACATAAGGCAAGTACTGTATAATAGTTCGGTTTTCCGCGATTTTTTCCATTCCTCTGTGTAAATAGCCCAATATGGGTTCACAATCAATAACATCTTCACCATCGAGAGTAACGATCAGTCGAAGAACACCATGCATTGATGGGTGGTGAGGGCCCATATTGACTATCATGAGATCCTTTCTTGTAAGCGGTAGACTCATATCCTTTCTTCCTTAATTCATTATTCCATGAAAATGGATTATTCCATGAATTCCTCAAAATGAGGCTCATCAAAATGAAAAATCTAAGACTACTATAAGACTACTAATAAAATAAGAAAAAAATGCGAATGATTAAGTTACTGACTGCTCCCGAATATCCAACTGACTGATTAATTTCTTATAACGTACTCTATTTTTCTTTGCCAAATAAGCCAGCAAACGTTGACGTTTTCCCAAAAGTCTTCGTAGACCTCTTTCTGATAAAAAATCTTTTTTGTGTAATTCCAAATGTGAAGCAAGTCTCCGTATCTTATTGGTGAAACGGAATACTTGAAATTCAACAGAACCCCTGTTTTCTTCTTTTTCTTCTTTAACCATAAATCCTAAAATTTTTCTACCTCCTTTCTTTTTCATGTATTTTTCTGATCAGAAAAAATAAAAAATTATGTCAGTTATTTTGAAGTTATTCTAATCTCGTACACACAAAAATTTGCAATTATTCATGTACTACTGGAATTTGGATTGATTTTATCGCTCCAAATTGGATTTGGATAGAAGGGTACATTCTTTTATTTTAGATAGAAAATTGTCTTTTCTATCTAAAATAAAAGAATTTTGCGGATTTCTTTATTGCTATATCCAATTTATTGTATTGATACACCATTTAATTGATATCATTTAGAAAAATAAAACACAGCATATGCATCCATCTTTCGGCTCGAGAATTTCACGGGATAGAGATATGGTATAAGAAATAGGCTATTAAGTAACTCTAAATGAATTGTGGATACATCTGTATCCTTAACATACTGAAATGACTGCCATTATTCGTATCAAACCAATAGCGATTCATACAAGCTAAATCTTCTAATCAAGGGTGGGCCAATAATGAATTTTTTTGCATATGTATTAAGACGCTTGGCCCGATTTAGAAATTGTCCAGAGTTTTTTATGTGGTTTTTATTGCAAAATGATGGATCTCCTTCCGTAACTTTCCAATTACGAGTACGAGAATTGAAAGACATGAAAATTCTAAATTCTCTACGGCGTCTAGGAGATAGATAGAATATTTTCAGGAACAAGAAAATCAGAAGAATCTTTCTCTCTATTCACTACCATTCCGCATCTTCGACTTCTATGAGTTTCTTTTCTTCTTTAATGCTATAGCTATAGTTTGATATAGAATCAATTTCTCAAAGTAATCATATGGAAACCATTCTCTTATAGGAAATGGTTCGAAAATCGCTATTCCACCTTTTAGGTATCCTGAAAAAGGATACCTGTGACGTGCATTTCAGTCCCATTCAGATCCGTTTTTCGAGTCCATGATATACAAATTGGATGGATCTTCCACCCGTTTAGCTAAGAAAGAATAGATGCGGAGATCGTCATCTACCCTCTCTTCCTTAAAATCCCCTTGCCATTGAAACAGAAAACTTCGGCTTCGATTTTTTATTAGAGCGGCCATCCCCGTCGGTACTATTTGGACTTTGACTCTCTCCCCTATTTCTTCCCCGTCAATATCAACGTTTTGTAACTTTTCTAACCTTTTCCGTATTTTCTCTCTTGTCCTATAAAGAACCCTTCCTTTCGAATTTCTAGAAAAGTATTCCCGCGGAGGAATTCTTTCTAGTCTGAATCCTCGCATTTTTGGTTTTTCTTCTAGAGGTGCCCCGATGCGTAAAGTAAATAAGAAAGAAACCAAGTCCTTAATTAACGTTCAACGCCCCCTTTTCCCGAAAGGCATCCCCCCAATCACGTTGTTCCCTTCTTAGCGAACACCCTTTCTGCGTATTAGCTACTCGTTGACTTCTTTTTCTCCAATTCGACCAATCTTTTCAATTTATTTTCTCCCAAGTGAGTCTTGCTTCTCTTTTTGGTTCCCTTGGGTCTATAGCTTTATTTGCAGCGTATTTTCTCAACCGCTCTTTTTTAGAACGCTTTTCCATCGAAATCATTTTCATCCACTTAAACCAAAAAAAGAAGTTTTTTTTATTCGGCGATCTGAAAGTAGAGAGTCTGCCGATAGTTAGACCCCGGCCTATCGCTTGTTAGTTTATAGGTCCTTTTGGTGAGCCTTGGGATCTCCCTGAAGCTGAGTCTTCTTGCACAGGATACTTTCACCGGTTCCTCGGGTCCTATACCGCATGCGTATTCTTGTTTGACGGATAAGGGGGCCCTCCTAATATATCCAAATTCTTCTTTTTTTTTTTTTATCTGAGTCCAATGGAATTGAGTCTTTATTTTGCATCATACAATGTTGCTTGATTTTCTTTCGCCATTTTTGCGCCATTAATCGGGACCATTTGGTCCGAGAGAAGAATGTGTATTGATAATGACTCTTTAACCAGGTTTTCCATGCAATTGTTCTAAACTTAGGAATTTGATTACGCCCAGATTTCCAAACAAGTATTCCTCTTCTCCCACAAGAATTCTGGATTTTACCCTTAATAAAAGGATCGGTCTCGTGCTATTATATTGAAGTAGAGGTCTCCCGGGATACTTGTTAAGTAATAGGCTTTGTGATAATTTGTAAAAAACATATGCTTAGGACAAGGAAGATAAGTCAAAATCAAAACACTTTCTTCGCGTGTCAAATCTTATCGTGTCAAAAAAGTTCATTGATTTATGGATCCTTTGTTCAATAAAAATCACAAGTTGTGAATTGGCGCTCTTCTTGTTCTTGGAAACCTTAATCATATATTGACTAAATTGGATGTATATTTTTTCTTAAGAATATCTCCCAAATATCTTTCTTGGATTCTTATCTTTTATCATCATTAGAAAGCGGTCCCGTATATAGAATAATAGCCCTATAGCCCATTTCATGAATAAAATGGGACCAATGAACCAACAAAGCTCCTTGTTACAAATAACATCTTCTTGTTCGATCGAACATATAGATGTTCGCTAATCTGGCTAACGTTGAACTTGGTAAAATAAACGAATTAAATAATGCAAATTATTCGGGAATACGCATGGATAGAATCTTTTACGTACTTGAAATTGCTACAGTAGAAATGAACCAAAAGATAGGGTCGAACTGGGGCAGTGATCGTATGGGGTTGGCTCAATGCTCGATGCAGAGGTGGATAATAGATCGATATGAAGATCATGAGCTGCCCCATAATGAAACCACCAGTAGTCGCGGGTATCTCCTTCTTCCATAATCTAAGATTGGAGAAAGAAGATATAAGAGGGACCTATGGAGAATGTGGTCAGAAATCCATAATGGAGTCCGACCACAACGACCGAATTAATTATCCTCATCGAGAAACTTAGACTACTAAGTAGAAAAGATTTGAAAATCATGGCATGGGTCCCTCCTTTTTTTCTTTCTTTAGAGTTTTCCATATGCACAATTTCTCGATGTTTCGATGAGAATTTCTTGACTTTC